GGGTTTGAAGTGCAAGAAGGCCTAGCTGTAAGTACTTCCCTGGTATCCAACAAAAAGTGAACTTTGGTTTCATTCCTTTTGCTCTAAGTATACACCTTGACAGCCAGTGATTACGGACAAAGAAGTAGATGCTCAAGCCCGCAATAGAAAGAGTTTTGGGAGCCCCTGACGGAACGGAATGAAACTTAAGTGGAACCCTCCTTCTTTAGTGCCAACCCGGGGATCCAATAGAGATGCCCCTGTCAAGTGACTCCAATCGTATCTGAATCTGTTTTAATGACAGAAGGGTAACCCCAAAGACAAGTAGTTTGCTGTGTTGAACGTAACTATAGGTTCTCCACCTTGAACTGAATGTCCGATCCCTGCTTCTCGGTCCCCTTCCCTCTCCCTAAACCTCTTCCTTTCCTCTTGCGGTTAGAAAGCGGGAAAAAATAACTGTTGGTAAGCGGTTCGGCTTCTAGCTCAAGTTCAGTCTCAAGCTAAGTCTCAGTCTCCAGCTAGCACGACTCCTGGCATCGCTTTTCCAGTAAGAATAAGTCCTAGGCTGAAAGATTGGAATTGAGCTACCCAACTTACTGAATACAACTATGGACCTGAAACGCTGTCTTTCAACTACTGGTGGTAAGGCAATCTAACCTTATTTTACTATTAGTCCGGTCGATACAGGAGATCCATAAGATCCACACACAAAAGGGACTTGGAGTGGATTCCTCTCTTCTTCCTTCCGTACTTGTACTATACTTGACTTATTTTATACTAGTAAACTATCATCACAAGCCAAACTAGCAACAACTAGATAGGGTACACGCTCAGTCACTATATCTTGAAATCCTATTTCGGTGAACTCTGTCATTGTGGGATATTCGGATTCCCAACCTGCCAGTGAACCACCAGAAAAGTCATTAAGTCCCGAAACCCGCCATTACTCAACTCTCCTTCTTGGAAATACCCTTCAATTTGACCGGGAAGCCGGCCTCTTGCAATAGTTGGTCCAGTCTCCGGCTCCAGCTTATGCGCTACCTAGGTGATCCCCTCTTCCAAAACAAGTTCCGCCTGTGTTGACATTTTTTTAAAGCAAAAGAGGTCTTTCATGGTTTTTAGTGTATAGAATCAAAGAACCTTTCTCGACTTGGAGATGACCTTCTATAAAAAAAATGACTACTTTAGAAGAAAGCCCCTTTTCATCTTTCGACTTGGCTGAAAGAGCAATTAAAGGTAGGTTGCTTCCTTAGCACAAGCGCTAAGCGATAATAATTCCTTCTTATGGCTTGCGCTAAGGAGAGCGCTCCACTTCCGGTGATCCCTTTCTTTGCAAGTTTTAATTCATTGGGAAGCTAAGGGCTCAGAGAGGCTGAAAGCTCATAGAAGCCCCGCAAGTTCGATGGACCGCAGGTTTAATCATTCTTTGATTCCTTTCTTTAAATAGTGACTCCTTTACTCTAATACTGTACTTATGGCGCAATCAGTGTTGCGATATCTGTCTGAAATAGTTAGATTCCCTGTTATCAGTGTCTTGATGTCAAACAGCTAGTGGAAGCGCTTGAAACACCAACTGGTGTCAGTATGGATTCGTAAGGCTGCGATCCTAAATCAGTGGATGTTCCTCTCTTTCCTGGGAGTATAAGAATCAAATGGGTCTAAACCCGGTCAAGGAAACCGGTGTGCTTGTTATTTGCTTAACACATGGATTTCGAATGCCCTTAGGGTTTTAGGGTTAGGGGTGGAAAATGAGAGCAGGCAGACAGCGCCCTTGCTACTGGCATTCAAAAGACGGAGGATTCTCGTGCAAACTATTGTATGCAAAGAGTGAGATTCATGGTTCTTGTTCTTACTGATTTATATAGATGAGGCAGCTGCACCTGCTTATTCTAGATCTACTAAAGCAGGTTTTTATAGTAAGAAAGAGGAACTGCCAGCTCAGAAGCAGCAGGAGAAGCTACTTTCGATACCTAACAATCAATCTCAGAAACATGACTCAGAAACATGAGTCCTCGTCCTAAAGAAACGGAGAATTTGCTTAAACGAAGAATGCTCTGAAATCCTCGTACTGATTCACATACAGAAGAGAATGGTATAGAATCTCTGTCTTCCAAGAGTTCGATTCCATAGCTGCCTTCACTAGTTCCATTCCCGGTCTAGGAATTCTTTCTCTTTCTTCGAGTTAGCAGTTCGTAGCTCTTTACTCTCGAATTAGACATCAATGAAAACAAGAAACCTGGATTGGATCTTGACTGAAATCGCTTTCCTTAGCTACAAGAGGAAAGAGAGGTGGAATTCACTTTTTATATAAAATAGAAAGAAAAACCTAGTGCAAAAGCAAGAAAAGGGCATTTGAAGTGATTATAGTAGAAGAGGGCTAGTGTGTAGAATTATAGGTGTGGTTGGTCTAGGTGGCAAAACAAGGTAGCTGTAGTGACTCCTAGAGAATTACAAAGAAGTTCTCTTCTCCTTTCGTTCTCTTCTTTCTTTTTTTGGTTGGCAGGGTCAGGGCCTTTCTCGCTGGGCGAGCGCATCCGATTCAAAAGTCCTTCCCGTTCAGTTTCTGCAAGGATAGAGATAAGCTTTCATAATGACAAATCTTCCACTTGATCAAAATTTGTCTCTTCTTTTTTTTATCATTCCCTTCGCTATAATTTTTTCTTTAATTAGAGTGGCGCGTATACCTCAATTAAATCTTGAGACGAATCCCACTCTAGTTTTGGATACACTAAGGGATCACATCAGTTTTCAGCTAGAAACTTTATTACAGCTGTTTTATGGCGAAGAGTTTCGATTGCCCGAGGAATTAGGCATCGAAACCATTGGGGAGCATATCTACGGAGGTATTAACGACTTAACAACCTTACAAGAAATCCTCCTGGATCTATTAAATCAGGGGATACAAAGCCCCCATTTTCACCAAGCCATCCATTTGGTTATTCAGCATGGGGTGTAATCCCTATGTTCATTATTATATCCGTAAGCAACTTAGTGCAACATGGCAAATTTCATCGAAAGGAATCAGCAAAGAAAAGAAAAAGTCGATACAGGTCATTTGAAAAGCAAGAAAGTAGCACACTAGTAAAGGCACTCGATTAGCCGGCAAAAGCCCTCTCCTTAATGATGTTCTTAGCTTTTTAAAAAGGAATTTTTAGAGGTTGGATCAATAGCAATAGCTTAGGTTCGATCCACTAGCAGACAAAGAATTATGTAAGAAAGAGAGGCGTGATGTATCGCGCAGTCTCCCAGCATCAATTGCAAGTGATATGTGTGTGCCCCCCGTTGTTGAAGTCTCTTGCGGGTATTGTTTGATCTCTGGCTGTGACTCCTTCTTTCTCCCACGCTTTCCGTTGGTCAACAACCAACCACAACTCTCTTCTTCTTCCTACAAGTCTTTCTGTTATAGCAAGAAGCGGAACTACAAGTGAATCTTTTCCGAAATGTTTTCAAGGATCATCTTCTTCTTAGGTAGACCACTCGTTAGGCTTGGGTTCGCTTACTTTTATTTGGTTTTGTGGAATTGGCTTTTGGTAAACGCGCCTTTTGGTGACATCAATCTTATTCATTTTTTTTCGGACTCTTTGGCCGTGAACTCTGGCTCCATCGCAGATTCCAATTCTATTCAAAATATACCTATCAATGATCCCCCTTTCAATATAAATGATCCCCAACCTTTAAATAATCCAATACCTCTCGACGTTGTCGATCAATTTCGTATACTCAACCAAGAGACGGAATTGGAACTCTTTGCTCGTATACGACTTCTCGAGAACCGTTTGATTGACGGCTTGCCACCGCAAATGAACTTTGGCGAGTACGAAGCCTTAGTCAGAGGGTTTCTCGATGACACCCTGACCATTGGACACTACCGTAATGTCCTGAGCAATGAGCTCTTCGATCTTCGCCTGTTAGAGTTTAAGGCGAATCTCTTAGAGCAACTCGTAAATTTATTAATGAGCGAAACAACTGAACGGCTCACTCAAATATTGGCAGACTCGCCTTTTCGAGAGGGTGCCATAAGGACCGAAGCTCTTTCATTCATCAACGACTTTATGAGTCATTTAAATCTGAGTGACCCACACTCCCCTTTTGAAAAAAGATTAGTTGAAGCTATGCTGCGGTACTGGATCCAAGATGCCCAGCAAAACGGGAATCTCTCCGCCGTGTATAGAGAGTTCCTCCGGTATTTCCTTGGAAACTAAACCGGCCTTCCCATTTCAATAAAAAAGCCCCGCTCCGGCCCCTCTCTGACAAGGAAAGAAACGAAATAATCTCAATTTTACGACACGATGGCTGTTCTCCACTAACCACAAGGATATAGGGACTCTATATTTCATCTTCGGTGCTATTGCTGGAGTGATGGGCACATGCTTCTCAGTACTGATTCGTATGGAATTAGCACGACCCGGCGATCAAATTCTTGGTGGTAATCATCAACTTTATAATGTTTTAATAACGGCTCACGCTTTTTTAATGATCTTTTTTATGGTTATGCCGGCGATGATAGGCGGATCTGGTAATTGGTCTGTTCCGATTCTGATAGGTGCACCTGACATGGCATTTCCACGATTAAATAATATTTCATTCTGGTTGTTGCCACCTAGTCTCTTGCTCCTATTAAGCTCAGCCTTAGTAGAAGTGGGTAGCGGCACTGGGTGGACGGTCTATCCGCCCTTAAGTGGTATTACCAGCCATTCTGGAGGAGCTGTTGATTTAGCAATTTCTAGTCTTCATCTATCTGGTGTTTCATCCATTTTAGGTTCTATCAATTTTATAACAACTATCTCCAACATGCGTGGACCTGGAATGACTATGCATAGATCACCCCTATTTGTGTGGTCCGTTCTAGTGACAGCATTCCTACTTTTATTATCACTTCCGGTACTGGCGGGGGCAATTACCATGTTATTAACCGATCGAAACTTTAATACAACCTTTTCTGATCCCGCTGGAGGGGGAGACCCCATATTATACCAGCATCTCTTTCGGTTCTTTGGTCATCCAGAAGTGTATATTCCCAT